GAAACCCCCAGCGGATGGCCAATGACCCAAGGAAACGAAAGAATCGGTTACATTTTTCATATGCTTTCCTCTTATAGATAGGACTAACGACTAACAAATTTGAACAGAGTTCCTTTTGTATCACTTCGCCCCCCTTTTTTTATTGATTTCTTTTTTATTATTATTATGAATTTCCTTATTCTAAATATGAATAATTTTTAATAAACATTTTTTCTAAATTCCCAATCTATTTATTAGTCCCAGGTCTCATGTCAATTGAGAAATACCCCGTTCGTTGCAAGACTTCCTAAAAGTAAAAAAAAAAAAGTTTCCATTAAGAATAAGAATGGGAGGGAAGAAATCGAGTGGGTCTGCTATGTTAATTCCTCATCCTCAAATCAATCCATCCCGGGGGATATTGTCTCAACGAAGAAGTGATTGTAGGGATGAAGTTTTGATATAATTCGACAAGCCCACGGCAATCAAATAAGAAAATTGAAGTATGTATTTTTCAATTTATAGGATTAAACAAAAGGATTCGCAAATAAAAGCGCTAATGCCACGACCAGTCCGTAAATCGTTAAAGCTTCCATAAAAGCCAGACTAAGCAATAAAGTACCTCGTATTTTACCTTCTGCTTCTGGTTGTCTCGCGATACCTTCTACGGCTTGTCCCGCAGCAGTACCTTGACCAACTCCAGGTCCAATAGAAGCAAGTCCTACAGCCAATCCAGCAGCAATAACGGAAGCAGCAGAAATCAGTGGATTCATATTAAGTTCCTCGTAAAAAAAAAAAAGAAATGGTTAATGATACAATCAACCAATGAATTATTACTTAACATCACTAAGACCTATCCGGAAAAAAAAAAAAAACTAAGAACTCTGAATTGAAATGACAATATTACTGAATCATCAGAACTACTTCGATATCTCGTTTTTAGTTCCTATCCATGGAGTCTTTGTAAATCTATACGATTCTAATTCTTCCATTTCTTTGTTCCGAACCATTCCATTCTTTCAATTCTTCGCTCTTTCTCTTCGATATGCTTGACTTCATTTGTTTATTCATTCAATCCACAGTTACAGATAAAACGGAAGGGCTTGCATTGGCATCCATCTAAATTCAGTGGGATGGGAAATATATGGGTAGCCCATATATAACTAGTGAATATCTAATAGCACATATACATGTGTTTCTTTCATAATGTAAACAAACTATCTGTATCTTGTATTGAATCGGATTCTAGAATCATTCTTCGAAACATATACGGGGATTGACTTATAGCCCTTACATATACCTAGCTAGACCTACCTAACTTAATAATATATATAGTTTTTCTTTTTTTTTTTTGTTTAGGCGCACATCGGAAACAGATAACATAACAATTCTTATTTAAATTATGAATCGTAATTGACTGAATGAACAAATATAAATAGAATATCGATTGGAGAGGTATGACATAAATGGGCCAAACAGGAATCTTAGGAAAAAGATCTTTTCGATCTCTTTCCTTTTTTTTTTTTACAATTCTCTAATATCGTACATTTTTTTTTCTTGCTCCTACTCTAGATCGTATATACCGGTATTTGTATATATCATGTTCCCCGAGTCAATTATCTTGAGACGCCCATGAGTTGGGATAAGCTTCTTTTTTTTTTTTTGAGAAAAAAAAAAAAAGACCATTTCGGAAGCTAGTCAATGATGACCCTCCATGGATTCGCCTATATAAGCTGCGGCTAAAGTTGCAAAAATAAGAGCTTGAATCCCGCTTGTGAATAATCCAAGGAACATGACGGGTATAGGAACCACCGAAGGTACTAAAGAAACAAGAACAACAACTACTAATTCATCAGCTAATATATTCCCGAAAAGTCGAAAACTAAGTGATAAAGGTTTTGTGAAATCTTCTAGGATGTTAATTGGTAAAAGTATTGGAGTTGGTTGAATGTATTTACCGAAATAACCCAATCCTTTTTTGGTAAGACCCGCATAGAAATATGCCACTGACGTAGGTAAAGCTAAAGCAACAGTAGTATTTATATCATTCGTGGGCGCAGCTAACTCCCCATGCGGTAACTGTATGATTTTCCGGGGTAAAAGAGCACCTGACCAGTTAGAAACAAAAATAAATAGGAACATAGTTCCAATAAAGGGAACCCAAGGACCATATTCTTCTCCAATCTGAGTTTTGCTCAAGTCTCGAATGAATTCAAGGACATATTCGAAGAAATTCTGACCGTCGGTTGGAATGGTTTGTGGATTCCGAACAGCTATAGTGGCTGAACCTAATAAGATAGCAATTACAACCCAAGAAGTGATAAGTACTTGGGCATGGACTTGGAAACTCCCTATTTGCCAATAAAAATGTTGGCCTACTTCCACATCGGATATATCGTATAACACTTTTAGTGAGTTGATGGAACAGGGTCGAACATTCATATTGCCCTCTGACAGAAATAGAACTTAAAAAGGAATTATTTTGATTCAGCCATCTCTTATCTCTTTCTCAACTCGCCTGCTTTAATCGTATATTTCGGATACCAAGCGATCGCATAATATTCCCAGCGATTTTTATCTCTTTTTTGAGACTCAGGGATAGTAACCGATTCAATCCATTTATGGAGTTTCCAAAGTCATTGACTTATCCTATTATTAATCAACAATTTCTTATATAGCTAGAACGGCCCTCACAAATTGCGGATACTAATTTGTTAAGAATCAATCGGATTGAAGCTATAGCGTCATCGTTCGCTGGAATCGAAATATCTGCGAGATCCGGGTCACAATTTGTGTCGATTAAACAAATTGTCGGAATCCCCAAAGTGAGACATTCTCGAAGAGCCGTATATTCTTCTTGCTGATCAACGATGATTACAATATCGGGTAACCCCGTCATATATTTGATCCCGCCCAGATATGTTTGCAATTGAGATAATTGCCTCTTCAACATTGCTACATCTCTTTTCGGGAGACAGTTGAGTTTCCCCGTATTTTGTTCCGATCTCAAGTCCCTGAATCTATGAAGTCTCATTTCTGTAGTGGACCAATTCGTTGACATACCACCGAGCCATTTTTTATTAACATAATGACACCGAGCTCTTATTGCAGCTGATGCTACTGAATCAGCTGCTTTATTTTTGGTACCAACTATTAAGAAGTGTTTTCCTATACTCGCTGCATCAAAAACTAAATCACAGGCTTCTGACAAAAAACGAGCAGTTCTAGTAAGATTTGTAATATGAATACCTTTACGCTTTGCAGAGATGTAAAGTGCCATTCTAGGATTCCATTTCCTAGTACCATGACCAAAATGAACTCCTGCTTCCATCATCTCTTCCAAATTCATGTTCCAATATCTTCTTGTCATTTCTCCCCACACTTTCTCTCTCTTTTTTTTTTTTTAAGAGGTACCTGAAATAAATAATTGTTCCGACGGAACCTTCTACCGGAGATTGACCGTTACGTTAATACATGGTTCAAGTCACTAATTGCTTTCTATTCGTTATTATCTTTATTACCAAATCAAATGACCAGGACTAGATAGTTAAAAGAAAAGAATGAATCTGTCATGAAATTCCGTAAATGATCGTTCTGATGTATCAGGTAAATTTTTGGGGATGCAAGAACTAAATAATTCTATGTGGTGGAACAAAATATCTCTCATTTCCATTTCCTCCTCGAATAGATTCTTCTTCTTGATTTCCAAAGGAATGTTGCTGTGTTGCCTTGAACGTTGGACTAATCCTTTGAATCCGGTACCAACAGGTATCATCCCCCCCAGAACAACGTTCTCTTTCAGGCCTTTCAACCAATCAATACGACCTCGTAGAGCGGCTTTTGCTAAAACTCGAGCGGTTTCTTGAAAACTCGCTTCGGATATGAAACTTTGAGTATTCAGAGACGCCCTCGTTATTCCCAATAAGATGGCTCGGTAACAGATCGCTTCTTCCAAAGCGCGCCCTGTTCGTTCTGCTCGCAACAATCCGATAAGTTCTCCAGGTGAAAAAACATTAGACATTCCATCTTCTGAAACCAACACTTTTGATGTTATTTGACGTACAATAATCTCTATATGCCTATTATGGATCTGCACCCCCTGAGATCGATAAACCTTTTGGATCTTATTAACCAAAGAGATACGACTTTGCGCTATGGTTAGTTCAGCGCCAATCAAGAATCTCCAAGGAATTCCAAGAATTCTTGTTATACGTTCGTTCCAACCTTCAACCCTCTTTTCTAGGTTCATCGATATTGAATCAATCGAACGCGCCTCTAACACTTGTTCCACTTTTGGAAGACCTTGTGTTATATCACCCGATCTCGATTTTTCATATATAAATGTAACTAATGTATCTCCTTCATAAAGGATTTCTCCACAATGGCCATGAACAGTTGCTCTTGGAGTAGCCAAATGAGGCTTAGCTGATCTTATTACTAAGGAGTCAACGTGAACAATTAGAACTTGACCCGATTTTATGTGTGGTCCGTATTTGGATATACATCCATTTTCACAAATAAACTGTCCAAGGCTAATTATTGTGGATGTCTCCTCACAATAATCGTGAGGGCGAAAGCCCCAATTCAAATCGAATGGATTCAAAATGATGCATGAATCGGGATTATAAATTCTTCCATTTTCATCCATTAAATAATATGGAAGTCCTTGGAAAGTCTGTTTGAAATTGTCAAGTAGCAAATATTTATTTAACAAGATCTGATTATGAGTTATTAAATAGAATAAATAGAAATAGTAAAATGAATAAAAATTCGTGATTTTAGGTACAATCCCTAAGGGACCCAATGAATTCCTAATGGGAATCGCGGGATCTTCTTTAATTAATTCTTTTGTCACTTTGTGAGATTTCGAACCATTGAATGGGCCAATTCGAAAACAATCGGATGATGACAAAATCAGAAAAGATGGATATTCCTTATTTCTATTCAGCAACGTACGAATAGTCCCTTGATGCTGGGTAAGTGATTGAATCCTCGCCTTGAAATAAAAAGGATTGATATTGGTG